CAGCTGCATGAAGGAGGACCAGGTCCCTATATATTAACCTCGGGCGGAGTACTTGTTTAGGTGTTGGAAGTATGGTAAGTTTAGTTTAATATCTAGGGGAAAGTGAGTTAAAAAAGGTGGTAAGTATATAGGGGGAGAGTAAAAAAGGAGGGGGAGATATTAATTTTATGTCCTGTTACCATTGACTATAATATCCATGCTTCTATTAACTATAATGTCCATGCCTACCATTATGCTGGTGCTCAAGGTGCAGTTAAGTCCAGCTACAATTTATGCTCCGGGTCGGGGCCTTTGACGGCCATAGCTGAGTCCAAGCAACCCCCAAAATAAAAAGATACCAAATGTATGACAGCACAGTTATGTGTGAGCATGGGCTGATTAGTCATTAGTCCATCGAGATGTCTTATTTAAGAGGAATGAGTGGGCGATTTTAGGTGAGATGGCCCTGAAGAAAGAACCAGATGTCTTTTAAAGTTCATTCAATAGCTACCCCCACAATCAATGGGCTCAAGACAAGAAGTAGGATCCTTGCCGAGCGGGTTGCTGATTTCACGCGGCATGGTGATTAAGCTCGCGATCTAAAGGATAGGGCATGCATGTTAGCAAGCGCCTGCTTAATTCACATGTACTATGTACTGTAATGAGTACCATGTTCTGTTTGAGTACATTATAAGACTAGGTCCGAAGGCGTGCTTTAAACACATTGTGCTTGGTATGCATTGAACGTGAATATACGTGCTTATATGCATGTGGACAATCATTTAATGTACTATATACATAATATGTCCTTATTACATTAATATAATGTCCTTTCAGGGACATCTAAAGTTATTGTGTAAGAATTTTATGATGCCTTAGAGTAGTAAGTTTGTGTTAATTTTTGAAAGTTTTAGTAAATTTAATGCTGATATTGTTCTCCACATTTATGAAGCTATATTGATAGTCTTTCAGGGAATAGTTTAAATAGAACTTCAGCTTTGGGTGTTGATAGTGGGGCTGTTGGCTTCTTCCTTGAAGTCTTAGGGGGATTGTTTGTTCTCCTTCTCTGGTTTACAAGACCAGTGTATTTAATATACTACAAAGACTTATCTTCACTTTAGGAGTTTATTTTCAATGGTGCTAGCTACTGGTATCAGAACTAGGATAAGTAGGAAGTACGTGATTGATGCTAGTTGTCCAATAATAATGTATGGGTGTTCAACTGGCTGTCCTCCGATCCATGTGNGTGTTAACAGGTCTGCTACTAGGAGTCAGAATAGACATTGGCTGAGTGGTCGAAATATTATACTTCGTTGCTTAGATGTATGAAGTAAAGGTATAAGGACTAGGATTAAGATTGATAGGACTAGGGCTAGGACTCCTCCTAGCTTGTTGGGAATTGATCGGAGGATTGCGTATGCAAATAGGAAATATCACTCAGGTTTGATATGTGGGGGTGTATTGAGTGGGTTTGCTGGTGTGTAGTTGTCTGGGTCTCCAAGCAGGTCCGGTGTGAATAGAACTAGGAGTATGAGGGCTAGAATTAGTAGTAGTGCTCCTAGGATGTCTTTAATGGTGTAGTAGGGATGGAACGGAATTTTGTCTGCATCTGATGAAATTCCTGTGGGGTTGTTAGATCCTGTTTCGTGAAGAAATAATAGGTGGACTATGGCAAGGGCTGCAATGATGAATGGAAGGATAAAATGGAAGGCAAAGAATCGGGTGAGTGTTGCCTTATCTACTGAGAACCCTCCTCAGATTCATTCTACTAGGTTTGTACCGATGTATGGGATTGCTGAGAGGAGGTTAGTGATAACTGTTGCTCCTCAAAAAGATATTTGTCCTCATGGTAGGACATATCCTATGAATGCTGTGGCTATTGTTGCGAATAGAAGAATTACTCCGACATTTCATGTTTCTAGAAATGTGTATGATCCGTAGTAGAGGCCTCGCCCTACATGCATGAAAAGGCAGATAAAGAATATGGATGCCCCATTTGCATGTATGTATCGGATAATTCAGCCATAGTTAACGTCTCGGCAGATATGGGTGACGGAGGAGAATGCTGTTGCTGTGTCGGCTGTATAGTGTATTGCTAAGAATAGACCTGTTAGGATTTGTAGAATTAAACAGATGCCTAGAAGGGAGCCGAAGTTTCATCATGATGAGATGTTTGATGGGGCTGGGAGGTCGATGAATGCGTTGTTTACAATTTTTATAAGTGGGTGGCTTTTTCGGGTATTGATCATTAGTGTTCTTGTAGTTGAATGACAACGATGGTTTTTCATATCATTAGTCGTGGTTAGATTCCATGCGAGAATAATGATAACATACATTGTGTTTATTTTAAGTGTTATTTTTGTGGTTGGTTTTGTGGGGTTTTCTTCAAAGCCTTCTCCTATTTATGGGGGGTTGGGGTTAATTGTAAGTGGTGGAGTTGGTTGTGGTATTGTGTTAAATTTTGGTGGATCTTTTTTAGGTTTAATGGTTTTTTTAATTTATTTGGGGGGTATAATAGTGGTTTTTGGTTATACAACAGCTATAGCTACTGAGCAATACCCTGAGATTTGGGTTTCTAATAAAACTGTTTTGGGGGCATTTATTATTGGCTTGTTAATGGAATTTTTGATGGTTTATTATGTGTTGAAGGACAAAGAAGTGGAGATTGTATTTAAGTTTAATGGTTTAGGGGATTGAGTAATTTATGATACAGGGGACTCTGGGTTTTTTAGTGAGGAAGCTATGGGGATTGCGGCTTTATACAGTTATGGTACTTGATTAGTTATTGTGACTGGTTGGTCTTTATTGATTGGTGTTGTGGTAATTATAGAAATTACTCGTGGAAATTAAGTAAAATTGTGCTTACAAGAATTGTAATTAGGAAAGAGAGGAAGTACAGTTTGATTAGGCCTTTTTGGTTTGTAACTACGGTTGATATTTTTATTTGGATTAGTGAGGTGGTTTTTGGTAGGATGTTTTCTAGTCAGATTAGGTCTAGGATAGAGGATGCTGATTTTTGGCTTATTGTCAAGTTTGCGTAAGGGGTTAGGCGGTGTATAATTGTGGGGTAATATCCTAGAAGGTTAGAGAATTTAAAAGCGTTTGATGGATATTTGAATTTTAGGTTGTAGGTTGTGTTACTAATTTCTAGTGCCAGAATAAAGCCTAGGATGGTGACTGCCAGGGCTATTATTTTTAGGTAGCAGGGCATAGTTATTTGGGGAACTGTTATTGGAGGGATGTTATTGGAGATAATGAATCCTGCGAAAAGGCTTCCGATTAGTAAACGTTTAATTGAGTTAATTAAGAAAGGGTTATTCTCATTAATGATAATTAAGGTTGGGAAACGGGGTTGTCCTAGGAGCGCAAAGAAGATAATTCGGGTGCTGTAGATAGCTGTGAAAGAGGTAGCAATTAATGTTATTAGGAGGGCTCAGGCGTTGGTATATGACGTGTTGGCGGCTTCGATAATTAGGTCTTTGGAATAAAATCCAGTGAGGAAAGGCATTCCTGTTAGTGCAAGACTGCCAATAATTAGGGCTGTAGTGGTAAATGGTATAGCTTTGAATAGGCCTCCCATTTTTCGGATGTCTTGTTCGTCGTTTAGGCTATGGATAATAGAGCCGGAGCATATGAATAATATGGCTTTGAAGAAGGCGTGGGTGCAGATGTGAAGAAATGCTAGGTAGGGTTGGTTAATGCCAATGGTTACTATTATGAGGCCTAGTTGGCTGGATGTAGAGAAGGCAACAATTTTTTTGATATCATTTTGGGTTAAGGCACACATTGCTGTAAATAAAGTGGTGATGGCCCCTAGGCATAGTATGATGGATTGGGCAAATTTGTTATTTTCTGTTAGTGGGTAGAAGCGAATTAATAGGAAAATGCCTGCTACTACTATTGTGCTTGAGTGGAGTAGTGCTGATACAGGGGTGGGGCCTTCCATTGCGGAGGGCAGTCATGGGTGTAAGCCAAATTGTGCGGATTTTCCAGTTGCAGCTAGTGTGAGGCCAATTAGGGGTAGGTTAGAGTTGCTGGGGTTTAGTATAAAAATTTGTTGGAGATCTCAAGTATTGAGATTTATTAGAAATCATGCTATTGCTAGGATAAATCCAATGTCACCAATACGGTTATATAGAATTGCCTGTAGAGCTGCTGTGTTTGCGTCTGCTCGTCCGTATCATCATCCAATAAGTAGAAATGATATAACTCCGACTCCTTCTCAACCAATAAATAGTTGAAATAGGTTGTTTGCAGTTACAAGAATGAGTATTGTGATGAGGAAAAGAAGTAGGTACTTAAAGAATTGGTTGATGTAAGGGTCTGAATGTATATATCATATGGAAAACTCTATAATAGATCATGTGACGAATAGTGCTACTGGAACAAATATTATTGAGAAATAGTCTATTTTAAAGCTGAGTGATAATTTAAGAGTTTGAATGGTTAGTCAGTGCCAGTTTGAAATAACTATTTCTTGTCCTGTATGAATAAATATTATTGTGGGGATTATGCTAGTGAGGAAAGCGCATGAGATAGTTGTTTTTACGTAGAGTGGATAGTTGGAGGTTTTATAGGTGTCAGAACTTGTTATCATAATAGGTACGGTTAACAAGAGTAAGGTTACTAGTGTAAAGGAGGAAAATATGTTTATTACTTTTATTTGGAGTTGCACCAATTTTTTGGCTCCTAAGGCCAACGGATAACTCTTATCCTTTAAAAGTTTAAAAAAGCCATGTTGTTAAACACGGGAGCACAGAGTTAGCAGTTCTTGCATACTTTTTCGGTAAATAAGAAGATGACGAGCTTCTGTTGTTAGATTCACAATCTAATGTTTTTTTTAAACTATATTTACAGTATAGGGGGCCTAAGATGATTTTTGGGTTTAGGGATAGGAGTAGTAGGGGTAGGATATGTAGGGACATGAGTGCATTTTCTCGTGTAAAGGAGGGTAAGATGTTGTTGATATGATAAGTATACTTGCCTCGTTGTGTTGTGATTAGTATATAGAGAGAGTATAGGGCGGTAATTACTATATTTAATCCCATTAGGATAATTGTAATATTGGACCATGAGAAGGCTGATATTACTACAAATAATTCTCCAATTAGGTTAATTGTGGGGGGTAAGGCTAGGTTGGCTAAGCTTGCTAGGAGTCATCAGGTTGCTATTAGTGGAAGGAATATTTGCAGGCCACGAGCTAGAATTATTGTTCGGCTGTGAATTCGCTCGTAATTAGAGTTTGCTAGGCAGAAAAGTATGGAGGATGTGAGGCCATGAGCAATTATTAGGGCGGTAGCCCCTATGTAACTTCAGGGTGTTTGGATAAGGATGGCTACGATAACAAGTGCTATATGGCTTACGGAGGAGTATGCAATGAGTGATTTTAGGTCTGTTTGACGAAGGCAGATTGAGCTAGTTATAATTATACCTCATAGGGATAGTATAATGAATGGGTATGCTATGAATTCGGTTACTGGATTTAGGAGGAGTGTAATTCGTAGCATTCCATATCCTCCTAACTTTAGTAGAATCGCTGCAAGAACCATGGAGCCCGCAATGGGGGCTTCTACGTGTGCTTTGGGTAGTCAGAGGTGAAGACCATATAGTGGTATTTTCACTATAAAAGCCATTATGCATGCTAGTCATGTGAAGACGTTAGATCAAGAGTTGGATAATGGTTGTACTCAGTATTGGAGGATTAGAAAGTTTAGGGATCCTGCTGTATTTTGGACGTAGGTTAGTGCTACTAATAAGGGTAGGGATCCTGTTAGTGTGTAGAATAGGAAGTAGAGACCGGCATTCAGACGTTCTGTTTGGTTTCCTCATCGGGTAATAATAATAAGTGTTGGAACTAGTGTTGCTTCAAATAGGATATAGAAGAAGATCAGTTCTATGGCGGTGAATGTTATGATTAGGAATGTTTGTAGTAGGACCAGTATAGTAATAAATAGTTTTTTTCGGGTCAAGTTTTCTTTTGATAGATGGTGTTGACTAGCTATTAGTATAAGAGGGAGAAGTCATATAGTTAGGATTAGTAGAGGTGTAGATAGGGAGTCTGAGAAGAAAATTAGTGAGAAGTTGAGGCTGTTATCGCCGAATTGATTTATAAGGAGCAGGCTTGTGAAGCTAATTAATAGGCTGTGTGTTGTGGAATTAACTCAAATTAAGCTGCTCTTTGATAACCAGGTTAGGGGTATAAGTATTATTGTGGAAAAAATATATTTTAGCATTGTAGGAGGTTGAGATTCTGTACGTAGTCGGTTCCATATGTGTTTGATACTATAACTAATAAGGATAAGCCTAATGCTGCTTCACAGGCTGCAAATACTAATAGGATAATGGGTATTATACTAGCTAGGGTAAAATGTGAATTTAGAATTATTAAGGTGGCTATGATGAATAGTGATAATATTATTCCTTCTAGGCATAGGAGGGATGATATTAGATGAGATCGATATATTAGTAGCCCTGTAAGAGATACTGCGAATGCTACTATAATGTTTATGTACACGAGGGACATTTGGTAGTTATGAGTTAAATCATAATCTAATGAGTCGAAATCATTTATTTTATTTTAAACTAAATACCATATTCAGTTCATTCGAGTCCTTTTTGGGTTCACTCATAGGCTAAGCTCACGGCTAGCAGAAAAATTAGGAGGAGGGCTATAGTAAGCATTGTATTTAGGTTTGTTGTTTGTGAGGCTCATGGTAATGGTAGGAGTAGTGCAATTTCTAGGTCAAATAGGAGGAATGTAATAGCTACTAAAAAAAATTTTATGGAAAAAGGAAGGCGGGCGGATCCTATAGGGTCAAATCCGCATTCGTATGGGCTTGTTTTTTCTGAGTATACATTTAATTGGGGAAGTCAAAATGCGATAATAACAAGTAGTGTGGCTAGTGTAAGATTGGTTAGGAGGGCTAATATTAAGTTTATTATTCTTTTTCGGATTAGACCGAAACTAACTGATTGGAAGTCAGTTGTACTTGTTAATACTAAAAGAATATGAGCCTCATCAATAGATAGAAACATAGAGGAAAAGTCATACGACGTCTACGAAGTGTCAATATCAGGCAGCTGCTTCAAAGCCGAAATGGTGACTAGAGGTGAAGTGGAATTTTAGTTGTCGGAAAAAACATACGATTAGGAAGGTTGATCCAATGATAACATGGAGGCCGTGGAAGCCTGTTGCTACAAAGAAGGTTGAGCCATAGACACCATCTGAGATGGTAAAAGGTGCTTCATAGTATTCTGAGGCTTGAAGTAATGTGAAGTACACCCCTAGTGCAATGGTAATAAATAGGGCTTGAAGTATGTGGTTGCGATCTCCTTCTATGAGACTATGATGGGCTCAGGTAATAGAGACTCCTGAGGCTAAAAGGACGGAGGTATTGAGTAGTGGAACTTCTAGCGGGTTAAGTGGGTGGATACCTGTTGGGGGTCAGCAGCCGCCTAATTCGGGTGTGGGGGCAAGGCTTGAGTGATAAAATGCTCAGAAAAATCCGGTAAAGAATAAAACTTCTGAGATAATAAAAAGAATTATTCCATAGCGTAGGCCTTTTTGAACATTTGGGGTGTGGTGACCTTGGAATGTGCTTTCTCGGATTACGTCTCGCCATCATTGGTATATAGTGAGTGTGTTTGTTGTTAAACCAAGTATAAGTAAGGCTACTGAGTTAAAATGGAATCATATAATTAGACCGGATGTTATTAGGAGGGCAGATAGTGCTCCTGTGAGAGGTCAGGGGCTGGGGTTTACTATGTGATAGGCGTGGGTTTGGTGTGTCATTATGTGTTATCGTGTAAGTATAGGCTAACTAGAAGAGTAAATACGTAAGCTTGAATTATGGCTACTGCGAATTCAAGGATTGTTAGTAGGATTAAGATAATAAATGTAATGAGAGCTGTTGTAGTGCTAATATTTATTAGTGCTAACGTGGCTCCTCCAATTAAGTGAATTAATAGGTGTCCTGCTGTAATGTTGGCTGTTAGTCGTACTGCAAGGGCTACTGGTTGAATAAATAGACTGATAGTTTCGATAATTACCAGTATAGGGATTAGGGGAGTGGGTGTTCCTTGTGGTAAAAAGTGAGCGAGTGATGCCTTGGTTTTGTTGCGGAAGCCCGTAATTACAGCTCCTGCTCATAGGGGAATGGCTATGCCTAGGTTTATTGACAATTGTGTGGTTGGTGTAAAAGAGTGGGGTAGTAGGCCTAATAAGTTCGTTGACCCAATAAATAGAATTAGGGATATTAGTATTAGTGCTCATGTTTGTCCTTTAGGGTTATGGATGCTCATTATTTGTTTAGATACAAGTTGAAGTGCTCATTGTTGAAGAGTGATAAGGCGATTGTTTATTAGCCGGTTTGATGTTGGAAATAATAAGCTGGGAAATAGGACAATAAGGGTGACGAGGGGGAGGCCTAGAATTATAGGGGTAATGAAAGAGGCAAATAGATTTTCGTTCATTTTGTTTCTCAAGGGGTATTTTGTTTTAGTGTTTTTGTAGGTGTTGGTTCTGGGTTGTGGTAGAAGTTATGTTTTGAGATTTTTAGTTGAAAGATAATGAAGAGAACTAGGAATATTGATAAGATTATTGTAAGCCATGTTGATGTGTCTAGTTGTGGCATATCATCAAGGAAGGCGTCATACCTTCAGTCTTTAACTTAAAAGGTTAATGCTTGCTTAGCTTCTTGATGATCTTATAGTATTGATGCGGATCATTTTTCAAAGTATTTCAGTGGGACTATTTCTAAAACGATTGGCATAAAGCTGTGGTTTGATCCGCAGATTTCTGAACATTGACCATAATACAGGCCTGGTCGAGTTGATATGAGAGTTGTTTGATTCAGGCGGCCTGGAATTGCATCTGTCTTTAGTCCTAGGGAAGGCACGGCTCATGAGTGAAGTACATCTTCGGAGGAAATAAGTATTCGAATTGTCATTTCTATGGGTAGAACAACTCGGTTGTCTACTTCTAGTAGTCGTAGTTCTCCTGGTTTTAGTTCTGATGTTGGAATTATGTAGGAGTCGAAGCTTAGGTCTTCGTAGTCTGTGTACTCATAACTTCAGTATCACTGATGCCCCATGGTTTTTACCGTAAGAGATGGATTGTTAATTTCATCTATTATGTATAGGATGCGTAGAGATGGGAGGGCGATTAGGATTAGGATAATGGCCGGTAGAATTGTTCAAATTGTTTCTACTTCTTGTGCATCTATTGTACTAGTGTGCGTTAATTTTGTTGTTAGTATAAGCGAGATAACATAAAGTACCAGGGAGCTAATTAGGAAAACGATCATTAAAGTGTGGTCATGAAAGTGTAGTAGCTCCTCTATAATAGGTGATGTTGCGTCTTGAAATCCTAGTTGTATGGGATATGCCATACAAGATGTACGGGATTTTCACCTGTAATTTAACCTTGACAAGGTTATGTAATATTTTACTAACATCTTATTATATTAAGAAAGACATAGCGGTTATGGTGTTGGCTTGAAACCAATAGTAGGGGGTTCGATTCCTTCCTTTCTTATTTTAGGTTGACGTATGTGGGTTCCTCAAATGTGTGGTATGGGGGAGGACATCCATTTAGTCACTCTAGGTTTGTTGTGGTGAGATCTACGGTTAGGACTTCTCGTTTGGATGCGAATGCTTCTCAAATGATGAAAATTATCAACATGACTGCTGTTAGTGAGATGAATGAGCCTATAGATGAGATAGTATTTCATATTGTATATGCATCAGGATAATCAGAATATCGTCGTGGCATTCCAGACAGTCCTAGGAAATGTTGTGGAAAGAAAGTTATATTTACACCTACAAATATAATTGCGAAGTGAATTTTGGCTCATGTATCATTAAGGGTATAGCCTGAAAATAGTGGAAATCAGTGTACGAATCCTCCCATAATGGCAAATACAGCTCCTATTGATAAGACATAGTGGAAATGTGCAACTACATAATACGTATCGTGGAGAACAATATCAAGAGAGGAATTAGCTAGAACAATTCCAGTTAAGCCTCCGACTGTAAAAAGGAAAATAAAGCCTAGTGCTCATATTATAGCGGGTGATCATTTAATATTACCTCCGTGAAGCGTGGCCAGTCAGCTGAAGACTTTCACTCCAGTTGGAATAGCAATAATTATGGTAGCTGATGTGAAATAGGCTCGTGTGTCAACGTCTATTCCAACTGTAAATATGTGGTGAGCTCATACAATAAATCCTAAAAACCCGATGGACATCATGGCTCATACTATTCCCATGTACCCAAATGGTTCCTTTTTTCCTGAATAGTAGGTAACAATGTGGGAAATTATTCCAAATCCGGGTAAAATAAGAATATACACTTCAGGGTGACCGAAGAATCAGAATAGATGTTGATATAGAATTGGATCTCCTCCTCCTGCTGGATCAAAAAAAGTTGTATTTAGGTTTCGGTCTGTTAGAAGTATTGTAATACCGGCAGCTAGTACAGGAAGTGAAAGAAGTAGAAGTACGGCAGTAATTAGAACAGATCATACGAATAAAGGGGTTTGGTATTGTGATATTGCAGGGGGTTTTATATTAATGATTGTTGTAATAAAGTTGATGGCGCCTAAGATTGAGGAGACACCTGCTAGGTGGAGGGAGAAAATGGTTAGATCTACTGAGGCGCCTGCGTGGGCTAGGTTGCCTGCTAGGGGAGGGTACACGGTTCAGCCTGTTCCTGCTCCTGCTTCAACTATAGAAGATGCTAAGAGCAGTAGAAAAGAGGGAGGGAGGAGTCAGAAGCTTATATTGTTTATTCGGGGAAATGCTATATCAGGAGCACCAATTATTAGAGGGACTAGTCAATTACCAAATCCTCCGATTATAATGGGTATTACTATAAAGAAAATTATTACGAATGCATGTGCGGTCACGACTACATTGTAAATTTGATCATCTCCGAGTAAAGTTCCGGGTTGACCTAATTCGGCACGGATAAGTAAGCTTAAGGCGGTTCCTACTATGCCAGCTCAGGCACCGAATAAGAGATATAGGGTGCCAATATCCTTGTGGTTAGTTGAAAATAATCAGCGGTTGATGAACATAGGTAAAATGGCTGAGTAAAGCATTAGACTGTAAATCTAAAGACAGGGGTTTAAGTCCTCTTTTTACCAGGCCTCGTGGTGAATTAACATATTGAATTGCAAATTCAAAGAAGCAGCTTCAATTCTGCCGGGGCTTCTCCCGCCTTTTTTTTCTTGCGGCGGGAGAAGTAGATTGAAGCCAGTGTGTTAGGGTATTTAGCTGTTAACTAAAACTTCGTGGGGGTGGAGCCCACCAATCTAGTGAGGACTTAGCTTAATTAAAGTGGCTGATTTGCGTTCAGTTGATGTAAGATGAAATCTTGCAGTCTTTATCAGGAATTAAGTAAATTATACTTGCTTAGGGCTTTGAAGGCTCTTGGTCTGTGTAACCTAAATTCCTATTCTAGAATGGATAGGATTGGTGTAAGTGGTAGTAATATAGTAGATAGTGTGACTATTGTTGGTAAGAGGGTCATTTGTTTTGTAATGGAAAATTGTCATTTCATTTTTATGTTATTTGTGGAGGGGAATATTGTAAGTGCTGTGGAGTATGTGAGTCGTATGTAGAAGTATAGGTTTAGTAGTGCTGTAATTGCTATCAGGGTCGGTAGAATGATGTTGTCATTTTTTGTTATCTCTTGAATAATTATTCATTTTGGTATAAATCCTGATAGTGGGGGAAGTCCTCCTATCGATAGGAGAGTAGCAAGGATTAGAACTGTTATGATGGGTATTTTGTTTCATGTGTGTGATAGTGATAGGGTGGTTGTAGTTGAGTTGGCTATGAATAGTATAAATATGGTGGAGGTTATGATAATATAAATGATTAAGTTTAATAATGTTATGGTGGGGTTGTAGAGCAGTACTGCTGTTATTCAGCCTATGTGGGCAATTGATGAGTAAGCTATGATTTTTCGTAGCTGGGTTTGGTTTAGTCCTCCTCAGCCTCCAATTATGATTGACAGGATAGATAGGGTTAGGATTAAGTTTAGGTTAATGGATGGAGAAATTTGGTAAAGTACGGATATTGGTGCTAGTTTTTGTCATGTTAGTAGGATTAGGCCGGAGGATAAGGGGATGCCTTGTGTTACTTCTGGGACTCAGAAGTGGAATGGAGCTATCCCTAATTTTATAGCAAGGGCTATAGTCATTAGCATAGAGGCCGTTGGATTAAATAGTTTTATTACGGTTCATTGACCTGAGAATATGAGATTAATAATAACGGCTATTATCAGTAGTATTGAGGCTGTTGATTGGGTGAGAAAATATTTAGTTGATGCTTCTGTAGCTCGTGGGTTGTGTTTGTTTATTATAATGGGGATGATGGCAAGCATGTTTATTTCAAATCCAATTCAGATGAGTAATCAGTGGGAGCTAATTATAACAATAATAGTTCCGAGTAGGACGGTTGTTAAAATGATGATAAAGATAATTGGGTTTATTAGTACGGGAAGGGTATGAACCAACATTTTCGGGGTATGGGCCCGATAGCTTAATTAGCTGACCTTACTGTTAGAATTTGGTGTATTTGGGAGCACGAAGAGTTTTGGGCTCTTAAGAGTAGGTTCAATTCCTATAGTTCTAGAAATAAGAGGACTTGAACCTCTATTATTTACTTCATCAAAGTAACTCTTTTATCAGACATATTTCTTACGTTTGTGGGGGGATGCTTGATAGGAGGATGGGTAATGATACGTGTCATATGCATAGTGCTAGTGTTAAGGGTAAAAAACTTTTTCATAGTAAATGTATTAGTTGATCGTAGCGGAATCGAGGGTAGGATGCTCGAATTCATAGGAAGGTGATTGTAAGTAGTAATGATTTGATGGTGAAGTTAATTGTGTAGAGTTCTGGTATGTATGGGCTATGGAATGCTCCTAGGAATAGGGTTGTTGTGAAGATATTTATTATAATAATGTTTGCATATTCTGCTATAAAGAATAGGGCGAATGGTCCTGCTGCATATTCTACGTTAAAGCCTGATACTAGTTCTGATTCTCCTTCGGTAAGGTCAAATGGTGCTCGGTTTGTTTCTGCCAGTGTTGAGATAAATCATATTATCGCTAGTGGTCATGCTGGAAAGATTATTCACACTTGTTCTTGTGTAATAATTAGTGTGGAGAGGGTAAAGGATCCATTTATTAGGAGTACCGATAGGAGAATGATGGCTAGTGTTACTTCATATGAGATTGTTTGTGCTACTGCTCGTAGGGCTCCGATGAGTGCGTATTTTGAGTTGGAAGCTCACCCTGATCATAGGATTGAGTATACAGCTAGGCTTGATATGGCTAGTATGAATAGAACTCCCAGGTTTATGTTGATGAGGGGGTAAGGTATAGGTAAGGGGATTCATATGGTCAGGGCGAGGCTTAGGGCTAGAATAGGTGCAAGAATGAATATTGAAATAGAGGATGTTGCGGGTCGTAATGGTTCTTTGATAAAAAGTTTAATTGCGTCTGCGATTGGTTGGAGTAGGCCGTATGGGCCTACAACATTTGGGCCTTTTCGGAGTTGTATGTAGCCTAGAACTTTTCGTTCAACCAATGTGAGAAATGCTACAGCTAGTAGAATGGGAATAATTAATGTTAGAATATTTATTATAAACATTTTGTTAAGGAGAGGATTTGAATCTCTGAGTATAAAGGTTTAAGTTTTACGCAATTACCGGGCTCTGCCACCTTAACTAAGCCCTTTGCTAGGGCAGGTCTTATTTGTAGGATTAATTGAGATGGAGTCATTAATTGGTTTAAGGCGCGTTTTTAAAGTTGGCCTTATTTCTCTTGTCCTTTCGTACTGGGAGAAATTCATAATAGATAGAAACCGACCTGGATTGCTCCGGTCTGAACTCAGATCACGTAGGACTTTAATCGTTGAACAAACGAACCTTTGATAGCGGTTGCACCATCGGGGTGTCCTGATCCAACATCGAGGTCGTAAACCCTATTGTCGATATGGACTCTTGAATAGGATTGCGCTGTTATCCCTAGGGTAACTTGTTCCGTTGATCAAATTTTGGATCAATAAGCGATGGTTCAATTTGACTTGTGTGTCTAGTTTTTAAAATCGCTCGGAGGATTATCTGTTCTCCGAGGTCACCCCAACCGAAACTGTTAGTTCATAAAAACTAGTGTTATCCCTTGGTGGTTAAGTTTTTTTGTTTCTGAACTAATTAGTTAAAGCTCCATAGGGTCTTCTCGTCTTATTTTTTTATTCCCGCCTCTTCACGGGAAGGTCAATTTCACTGATTGGAAGTAAGAGACAGTAAAACCCTCGTGTGGCCATTCATACAAGTCCTTATTTAAAGAACAAATGATTATGCTACCTTTGCACGGTCAGGATACCGCGGCCGTTTAACGTTTGTCACTGGGCAGGCAGTGCCTCCAATACTAGAAATGCTGGAGGTGATGTTTTTGGTAAACAGGCGGGGTTTGTGTTTGCCGAGTTCCTTTTACTTCTTTTAATCTTTCCTGGATGCATTCCTGTGTTGGGTTAACAGTATGATAAATAAATTATTTATTTTTGGGTTATTTTTATTTACCGTTAATAGTCAGGGTATTATCAGGTACTGACTTAAACTCATGCAGGGAGAAGTTATTTCTTGTTACTCATATTAACATTATTGCTTCTATTTTATAATAGAGTGGTCCAGTAGTGGGTCTAGGAGTTAGTTAGTTTGTTAGTGGGATTAAGTATTGTTTGATTGTTGAGCTTTAACGCTTTCTTAATTGATGGCTGCTTTTAGGCCTACTATGGTTGTGTTGAATCTTACTCTCTAGTTAAGGTTGTATCCATTTCTAAAAGGCTGTACCTTTTTAGACTAACTTTTAAAGATACAGTAAATTTGTTTGTATTTTTGGTATCTTTAAAGCTGAACTAATATTCATTTTCTGGACAACCAGCTATCACCAGGCTCGTTAGGCGTTTCACCTCTACTTATAAATCTTCTCACTATTTTGCTACATAGACGAGTTGGTTCTTAGTCAACGGTTCATAAGTAGCTCGTCTGGTTTCGGGTTACTTAGCTAAAATTCATTTTGTTAAGTTTTTGCTAGTTAATTCATTATGCAAAAGGTACAAGGGGTAATCTTTGCTTTTTTGTACTTTGATTATTTTTCTTTCATCGTTCCCTTACGGTACTTTCTCTATCGCGCCATTTTAGAATTTCTATCTCCTATACTTTAATCTAGGGGTGAATGTTTTATTTTATTTTATTCTGATCGTTAGATTAATGGTAAAAGCTTGGGCTAGACATGGTTCAAGACATTCATAGTGTATGAAATCTTCTAGGTGTAAACTAGATGCTTTAGTTTAAGCTATGTCTTGGTTTATCCAAGCACACTTTCCAGTATGCTTACCTTGTTACGACTTGTCTCCTCTCATGTGGTTAGTATGTTGAAATATGTTTGAGTGTGTTTTAGTCATTCGAGGAGGGTGACGGGCGGTGTGTGCGTGCTTCATGGCCTAATTCAACTAAGCACTCTATTCTTAGTTTACTACTAAATCCTCCTTTGGTTGCTAGTTTCACAGCAACTTTCGTATTAAGTTTTCTTGAGATAGAAAATGTAGCCCATTTCTTTCCAATCCATAGGTTACACCTTGACCTAACGTTTTTATGTCTTATGATTGTGCTTACTTTTGCTCCTTTTCAGGGTTTGCTGAAGATGGCGGTATATAGACTGTATTAGCAAGGACTGGTGGGGTTTATCGGGGTTTATCGATTATAGAACAGGCTCCTCTAGAAGGGTATAAAGCACCGCCAAGTCCTTTGAGTTTTAGGCTGTTGCCGGTAGTGCTCTGGCGAATAATTTTGTTCATAAAATTATTTGTGTTTAGGGCTAAGCATAGTGGGGTATCTAATCCCAGTTTGGATCTTAGCTATAGTGTATCAGCTGTTTTAGAGTTACTTTCGTCGTTTATTTTTACTAAAACTGGGGCTTTTTACAGCTTAATTTTAATTTAACTCTATTTGACGTAGTGCTTAAACACGTTTTACGCCGTGCTTCTGTTAGCTTGGGTTAATCGTATGACCGCGGTGGCTGGCACGAGATTTACCAACCCTAATTAGTATAACTTAGTCAAACTTTCGTTTATGGCTTAATTTTTATCACTGCTGTCTCCCGTGGGGGTGTGGTTAAGCAAGGTGTCATGAGCTACAGGTGTGTGCTTGATACCCGCTCCTTTTGGTCTTGTTGACCTGAAGGGCATTCTCACTGGAATGTGGATACTTGCATGTGTAAGTCTACTAAAAGTTAACAGAAAGGCTGGGACCAAACCTATGTGTTTATGGAGTTAATATACTCATCTAGGCATTTTCAGTACCTTGCTTTGGGTTTAAGCTACATTAAC